TTTTACCTTCCGCTTCTGGTTGTCTCGCAATACCTTCTACAGCTTGGCCCGCAGCAGTACCTTGGCCAACTCCAGGTCCAATGGAAGCAAGCCCTACAGCCAATCCAGCAGCAATAACGGAAGCGGCAGAAATCAGTGGATTCATAGTAAGTTCCTCGTACAAAAAAAATAAATGGTTAATGATACAATCAACCAATGCATTATTACTTATTTTATCACTACGATCTATCGGGTCAAAGTAATTAAAAACTCTGAATTGAAATTATAATATTAGTGAATCGTCAGAATGACTTCGATATCTCTTTTTTTTTTAGTTTCTACTCATAATCAAATCTTTGTAAACTCATATGCATATAGTTCTACTTATTGCATTTCTTAGTTTCGAACCATTCTTTCATTCAATATCTTCGTTCTTTACTTACTTTCTATATCCATACGTTCATCTGTTTTTTCATTCAATCTACAATTATAGACGAAAGAGAAAGACTTATATTGTATTGTAATCCATCTAAACGAAATGCAGTGTGGTTAAAAAAAAAATAAAAGAATCAACATTCAATAATAGTAATAATAAATAGTATTATAATAATAATATAAATATAAAAGTAGATATTAATAATATACTGGGAAATAAATAGGAATAAAATATAGAAATATATAATATATAATCCATAGGGATAATCCCTATATAACTAATAAATATCTAATATCACATATACATTTGTTTCTTCCATAATGTAAACCACCTGCATTTTATTTTATATTGAATTGAATTTTAGAATCATTCTTCGAAACATATCTAAGGGTTAAACTTATAGATATTATATATATCTAGTTTGACTTGACCCCCTAACCCATATTTTTCCAATTCCGTAATATCGTCTGTCTTCCCTCTTAACGAGATTAGGTCATCCATACATATATAGATACAAATATATATGTATTATGTTGCCCAACCAAGTGCGTATTTGGAATCATGCATGACTTCGGGTAAGTGAAAAAAGACTATTAAAAAAGCTAATCAATGATGACCCTCCATGGATTCACCTATATAAGCCGCGGCTAAAGTTGCAAAAATAAGAGCTTGAATACCGCTTGTAAATAATCCAAGAAACATAACGGGGATAGGAACTACTGAAGGTACTAAAGAAACAAGAACAACAACTACTAATTCATCAGCCAATATATTCCCGAAAAGTCGAAAACTAAGAGATAAAGGTTTTGTAAAATCTTCTAGGATGTTAATTGGTAAAAGTATTGGAGTTGGTTGGATGTATTTCCCAAAATACCCCAATCCTTTTTTGGTAAGACCCGCATAAAAATATGCCACTGACGTGAGTAAAGCTAAAGCAACAGTAGTATTTATATCATTCGTGGGCGCAGCTAACTCCCCATGAGGTAACTGTATAATTTTCCAAGGTAAAAGAGCACCTGACCAGTTAGAAACAAAAATAAATAGGAACATAGTTCCAATAAAGGGAACCCAAGGGCCATATTCTTCTCCAATCTGAGTTTTACTCAAGTCTCGAATAAATTCAAGGACATATTCGAAGAAATTCTGACCGTCGGTCGGAATTGTTTGTGGATTCCGAACTGCTATGATGACTGAACCTAATAAGATAGCAATTACGACCCAAGAAGTGATAAGTACTTGGGCATGGATTTGTAAACCTCCTATTTGCCAATATAAATGTTGGCCTACTTCTACACCCGATATATCGTATAACCCATTGAGTATTTTAATGGAACATGGTATAGCATTCATATTGTCCTCTGATATAAATCGAATTTAAAAAATTATTTTGATTCAACCATCTCTTTCTCAACTCACCAACATTAATCATCTTTTAATACAAATTGAATTTAGGATACTAAAAAATCACATAACATAATATAAATATCCCTATTTTTATCTCTATCTCTTTTTGAAGTTCAAGAATAGTAACCGATCCAATAAATCGATCGAGTTCCCAAACAATTAATTAATTTTATTATTCTTAATCATAATCAACGATTTCTTATATAGCTATAACGACCCTCGCAAATTGCGAATACTAATTTGTTAAGAATGAATCGAATTGAAGCTATAGCATCATCGTTAGCTGGAATCGAAATATCTGCGAGATCCGGGTCACAATTTGTATCAATTAAACAAATAGTAGGAATCCCTAAAATGACACATTCTCGAAGAGCCGTATATTCTTCTTGCTGATCAACGATGATTACAATATCGGGTAACCCCGTCATATATTTGATCCCACCCAAATATGTTTGCAAGGTAGATAATTTTCTCTTCACCATTGCTGCATCTCTTTTGGAAAGATGGTTGAGTTTCCCCATCTTTTGTTCTGCTCTTAAGTCCCTGAACTTATTAAGTCTCGTTTCCGTAGTGGACCAGTTCGTTAACATACCACCGAGCCACTTTTTATTAACATAATGACACCGAGCCCCTATTGCAGCTGATGCTACTAAATCCGCTACTTTATTTTTGGTACCAACGATTAAAAAGGTTTTTCCACTACTTGCTGCATTAAAAACTAAATCACAGGCTTCTGATAAAAAACGAGCAGTTCTCGTAAGATTTATAATATGAATACCTTTACGCTTTGCAGAGATGTAAGGGGCCATTCTAGGATTCCATTTTCGAGTACCATGACCAAAGTGCACTCCCGCTTCCATCATTTCTCCTAAATTGATGTTCCAATATCTTTTTATCATTTTTCCCCGCATTTCCCCACACTTCCTCTTTTTTTTTTTTTAAGCGACAAGGTACCCTGAAATAAATAATTGTTCCGACGGAACCTTCTACCGTGGATTGACCCTTGATATATAGCCCAAACCATTAATTTCTTTTAATTACTTATTTTTTTATTACTAAATTAATATAAATAATTGGGCCAACCTAACCAAATAGTTAAAGTAAAAAGAATGAATCTCTTCTTAGGAAAATCGCGTAAATGGTTGTTGTGATGTCCCATGAAAATTGTTTGGAGCACATAATTCTCTATGGTATAACAAAATATCTCCCATTTCCAACTCGAATAAATTTTTCCTTTTGATTTCCAAATAAATATTTTTGTTTTCCCTTGAATGGTGTACTAATTTTTTGAATCCAGTACCAACAGGAATAAGCCCCCCCAGAACAACGTTCTCTTTCAGTCCTTTCAACCAATCAATACGACCTCGTAAAGCGGCTTTTGCTAAAACTCGAGCGGTTTCTTGAAAACTCGCTTCGGATATGAAACTTTGAGTATTCAGGGATGTCCTCGTTATTCCCAATAAGATTGCCCGATAATTGATCGCTTCGTCTAAAGCACGTCCCGCTCGTTCCGCTCGCAACAATCCGATTAATTCTCCGGGTGAAAAAACATTAGACATTCCATCTTCTGAAACCAACACTTTTGATGTTATTTGACGTACAATGATCTCTATATGTCTATTATGGATCTGTACTCCCTGAGATCGATAAACCTTTTGAATTTTATTAACCAAAGAGATACGACTCTGGGCTATGGTTAACTCAGCTCCAATCAAGAATCCCCAGGGGATTCCAAGAATTCTTGGTATACGTTCGTTCCAACTTTCGACTCTCTTTTCGAGGTTCATCGATATTGAATCAATTGAACGCACTTCTAAGACCTGTTCCACTTTTGGAAGACCCTGCGTTATGTCACCAGATCTTGATTTTTCATATATAAATGTAACTAGTGTCTTTCCTTCATAAAGGATTTCTCCATAATGACCATGAACTGTTGCTCCTGGGGTAGCCAAATAGGGCTTAGCCGATCTTATAACTAAGGAGTCAACATGAACAATTAAAATTTGACCGGATTTTTTTATGTGTGGCCTATATTTGAATAAACATGCATTTTCACAAATAAATTGCCCAAGGCAAATTATTGTGGATGTCTCTTCACCAGAATCGTGATGAAGAAAACAACAATTTAAATGGAATGGATTCAAAATTATATTACTGCATGAATTGGGATTATAAATTCTTCTATTTTCATCCATTAAACAATATTTAAGTACTTGAAGTACTTTAAAAGTCTGTTTCAAATTGTTAAGTAGTAAATATTTCTTTAACGAGATTTGATTATGAGTTAATAAATGGTAAGATGAATAAAAATTCGTTATTTTAGGTACTATTGTACCTAAGGGACCCAACAAATACCTAATTGGGATTAGGGGATCCAATTCTTTTATCGCATTGTTATATTTCGAACCCTTGAATGGACTAATTCGAAAACAGTTGGATGATGACAAAATTACCAAAGATTGGCATTCCTTATGTTGATTCAACAGCGTACCAATAGTTCCTTGCTGTTGGATAAGTAATTGAAACTTCGCCTTGGAATGAAAGGGATTGATATTGGCGCGATCTAGCCCCTTATTAGGAATCAATCCCGAATCTGTTATATTATATCTTTTTCCGCTATATGAAAGAGTGGACTTGACTTTGACTAACTCAATTCTTATGAAATCACGAATTAGATCATTTGTCCTTACCTCAACAAAGGAGGCATAAACCTCTTTTTTGGAACCATTTTGTTTTTGGTCCCAATTTAATACTAAACAAGTCCGAACTAATTGAATACTTGTGTTATAAATTCCTCGAATTGACTTGCCATATTCATAAAGGATATAATTGACAATTCGAAGTTGGACATCATTCTTTTCCCGCAAGAGATCCTGAGGAAAAAGTGTTGCTAAATTTATCCCGTCGGCTATTTCATATGTGACTACGGGCCGAACCGAAACAAAATACTTTTTCTTGGTAGGTGTGATCCGCTGGACATAGATCCAATCTTTCAATTTTTTTGATTCCTTAGAATTTTTTTTTTTTCCTGTTACTGGCGGTATCAAAATGCCGCAGTGCCTGGATATCTTATCTGTCTCTCCAGGAAAATGAATATCTCCATAAAAGATTCTCAATTCAATACTTTTTTTTTTTCTTTCCACTCGAACTAATCCGCCTATTCGACTTCTTTTATTTAAAGCAAGTCGTGTATATACTCTAATGATACTATTGTTCCGGACCATTATGGACGAGGATCCAGGTAAAATATGCACTTCTTCGGGAATGAAAAAAAACCGATCTACTTTCATTTGGTATTTCAGACTCAATTCTTTTGTTCCCCGATACTCAATCAAATCCTCTTTTTTTATGATTGAATCTACCTCCGCAGTCCCATATTTAGTAATTCCTGAACTGCTTCTTCTGTATCGTGGATCATCAAAATAAGCAAGAATACTATTTCTACGTAAAATACCATTTATGGGTATTTCAATTGAAATACCAAAACAGGATATTAGTTCTTTTTGCCATTCTTGATCATATTTTAATGGGATGATGAATCTATTTTTTCGCCTTTTCGCTAATAAATCTGAATTCTCTTGGAGAATAGACGGATATATTAAATTCCACTTACCATTGGATATAATTCGATTAGATATTGAATAATCAATGATTTCCATATCTTTTTTACTAGAAGTATCCAATAATTTATGTCTTACTCGATCATTAGTCATTGAGAGGTCAGAGATATATTTGTCTTCGACAGAAAAAGAATGAGCATTAATTTGATCTTGATCCTTGTGGATCGAAAAAGACATTATACTGGATCCGCGGGGGCCTCCTGCTAATATCCATAAATGACTTGTTTTTGGTAATAGATGAACATTACCATATGTATATTCGGGTGCATGGTAGACACCCGTACTCCAGTGCATTTCTCCCTCTGATTCAGAGTAAATATGTTTTCGGACTTTCTCTTTAAAATGAAAAGTGGACGTTCCCGCACGAATTTCAGCAATCACTTGTTCTGATTCTACATATTGATTATTTTGAACTAAAATCAAACTCTTTGGCGGAATATTCACATTATGGATAACACTCCGATTCTCAATAATTACATATAAATCTATAGAACATAAAAAAGCAGGATGCCCATGACGGGTACGCGTAGGATGAACAAAATCCTCATTAAATTTTATTTTTCCATTAGAAGGAGCTCGTACATGTTCGGCAGTACCACCTGTGAATACTCCACCGGTATGAAAAGTTCTTAATGTTAGTTGAGTCCCCGGTTCCCCAATCGATTGACCCGCAATAATACCTACAGCTTCTCCCAATTCGGCTAGGTCACCATGAGTGGGACTTCGACCATAACATAATTGACAGATCCAAGATGTGCTTCTGCAAGTAAAGGGGGTTCGAATATATATTGGTCGTGCTCGAAAAGTTATGAATTGATTGATAAGCCCAATCCCAATATCTTGATTCCTAGTGGCAATACATCGTAGACCTATATATATATCGTCTGCTAATACACGACCAATTAGTGTTTGGGCAAAAATTATTTCTGTCATCTCATTTCGAGGACTCACGGAAATACCTTGGATAGTACCACAATCTATTCTACGTATAATAATGTGTTGAACCACTTCAACAAGTCTACGCGTGAGATATCCAGCATCTGATGTACGTACAGCAGTATCCACTACTCCTTTGCGGGCTCCGTAGCAGGAAATTATATATTCTGTCAAAGAGAGTCCTTCACGCAAATTGCTTTGAATAGGTAAATCAATCATTTGTCCTTGGGGATCCGACATTAATCCTCTCATACCTACTAATTGATGTACTTGAGATGCATTTCCTCTAGCTCCCGAAAAGGACATTAGATGGACTGGATTAGAAGGATCAGTCATCCGAAAATTAGGATTCATTTCTTGTCTCAAATATTCGCTTGTGGCATACCATATCTCAATAGATTGACGTAATTTTTCTACCGCATGTACATTCCCATAATGATGGTGTTTCTCCAAAAAAAAACTTTGTTGTTCAGCGTCTCGGACTAACCATCCCTTAGATGGTATTGTTAAAAGATCATCTATTCCTAATGAAATAGATGTAACAGTGGCTTGCTGGAAACCCAAAGTCTTCATTTGATCCAGGATATGTGATGTATATGCCATTCCGAAATGATCTATTAATCTGCTAATAAGTCGTTTCATAGCAGTTCTATCTATCACTTTATTGTGAAAGACCAGATCGACCCGTTCTGCCATAAGTACCCCCATATTCCGCTGAGTAGGATTCGACAATGGACCTGAGTCAGTGATTCGAAAACTTCCTTTCCTAAATTTTTATTTGCGCATAAATTCAGAATTTATGATACCAGTGAAATTGGAGAGACCTTAATTCCCACAGGTATGAATATCTCTAATTTCTTAGTTTAGATAGTATATGAGTAGGCCCGGCAAAATCCCTGTATGGCTTCTTCTATTTCTCGATAAAAAAAAATATGACCGACGGTGGTTCGAATGTATACACAGCCAATTTCTTTTTTGACACTTCCTACTATTAGATAGTGCTCATAAATCTCATGATAAGTGCCTGAAGATTCATATTGAACTTCGACGGGAACTTCTCTTGAACCAATGACACGTTGATCTAGTCGCCACCGGAGCCACAAAGGACTATCTAAATTGATTCGT